GAGATATGTTTACCGCTATTTATTTACTATATTACTATTACTCTATTCATTTTTTCCAACAAATTCTGATTTTACCAATGATCTATATTCAGATCAAGATCTGCAAGTGTAAAGGTCTAAGGAAAAGAGTCAAATAAAGAAAAAAAGTTAAATAAATGATTTTGAAAGAACGAAAAGATTATTAGTAATTCACACTGCTTTCGATAATATCTATATATCGTTCGCTTCTATGTTAGAACACGACAATTCAAATTTGAAATCGAAAGTTTTTGAATAAAATAAAAAGAATATATATATATAATATATATATTTCCGAGGGATTGTAGTTCAATTGGTCAGAGCACCGCCCTGTCAAGGCGGAAGCTGCGGGTTCGAGCCCCGTCAGTCCCGACAGATTCAAATCCAATAAAAAAATACATGAATTCATCTCTGCATTTTTCTGTGAAGGGTGGTACAAATAGCAGAATTTCATTCCCAACGGGAATCCCCCTTTTGGATTATTTTTTGTCGTTGTTTAGAATCAATGGTAAATGGAAAGGCCCTTAGATGATACTTCATCAGATGATTGTACAAAGAAGGCGGTAGGTTGTATAAAATAATATTAAATCAAAATAGAAATGAAAGTCATTTTGATTGGATCCAGAATCCACTATTGAATTCGGTATGGGTAAAAGATCTTCCTATGTTATACTGTTTAATTCTTGATGATGAATCGATTTGATAGCTTAGATTTAGATATTGTTAGTCATGATCAATCATATTGATCCGGTTCGATTACATCGAAGTGTAATTCATCCCATTTACAGGCGAAATATTTATCATCTCTATGGGATTAAATCCCGAGTTATTGCGAATTAAAGAAAAATGAAACAATGCTATTATGGAAGTAAATATTCTCGCATTTATTGCTACTGCACTGTTCATTCTAGTCCCTACTGCTTTTTTACTTATAATATACGTAAAAACAGTAAGTCAAAGTGATTAATTTGGATTAAACTTGACCCTTTAGTTCTTATCAATGATTGAAGAAAAAAAAAGGGGGGTTCCAATTTCGCGTCTTAAACGAAATGAGTGAACCAGAATTAGCAGTATTTTATGAGAGCAGTATTCTATAAGAGACGATAGTATGGTTATTGTACTTATAAAGTTTACTATATGAAGATATCGGTTAATTTGATATAGACATTTCTACATTATTATCTTCATCTATATATAGATATCAATTCCATATAGAATGTACATAGTATCCCAATTTTATTTCTTTCCTTCATCCATTTCTATTTGATTCTGTTTAATTTGTCTTGATTCCAATCAATCAGAAATAATTGAAAAATCACTTTTACGATTCAAATTCCTAAATTTATGATTTTTTTAATATGAATCCCTATATCCATTCAAAGATGAAAGAACGAATTAATGAAAAAAAACTATGTTAAAAGAAAATCAAATAATCTTTTTGTTAGCATCCCGAAAAAGAAGTAATGAATTGAGCAGTTGACAGAGGATCCAGGGGTTCCGTGGGAACTTCTTCTTCGGATTTCGAAAAGGATTAGTAAAGCTCACCGATTTTTAACGTTTGAACTATCATATGAAATGAGTTGAATAAAGTAAGCACAGCATAAATTTGATTTTTAAAAGAATAAAAACAAGCGAGTGATAAGTGCACAATATGCAGAATATTTTATTCTGTGTAATATCTCGTTGGACAATCACTATGTCTATGTTGTTTCCCATAAACAATGTGTACCCATGGAATGGAAGAACAGAACTATTTTCTCTTTGAACAGTAAAAAAAAAAATAAAAAATAATAGTTCCGTTCTTCCTCATTCATTGTCCATATATATATATATATAAATATAACTTTTGGAAGAGTATGTTCATTGAAATTGGAAATTCCAGAATTTCTAATTTATGACGAATGGAGTTGGAAGAAGTTTCCTACCATTCGTATTCCTTTTACTTTCGAAATACAACCATGGGAATAATTGAAATATTTGTTTGATTGAAAGAGTTCATATATTATTCATAGAATGCATTACTCCACTCGAATCCAATAAAATTTCGAAATGAAGATATTTTCAAATTGAAAAATAGTGAAATAAAAAAGGGTCTTTGCAAAACGGTCTATAAAAAAATTGATACGGTTTGATTCCTAAACTCAATTAGTAGGACTTCTAGAGTCCACTTCTTCCCCATACTACAAGTGAAAGAGAAAATGTAAAGACTACCATTAAAGCAGCCCAAGCGAGACTTACTATATCCATGTAAATTATGTCCTCTATCAATATGAAGAAATTATTCAATTATTGTTCACTAATAATAGTAAAATAAATGGCACAGAGTCAAAAGGGAATTCTGACTCAACATCGTTGATGAAAGAATCCAATTCTAACAGGTTCTTATAAGATTTCGAGTATAATCGGAAAACATTAAGCACACACAAAATTCGTGGGGGCAGTTTTTGAATAATCATAGGAATAATAAGACCTATTTTTTTTTGTTGTCCTTCATTAAAAAATATAGAATCAAAATAGATCACTATCTGTCACATACCTCTATTTCTTTTCATTTTTCCCATTTGATCTAATCCCCCTGTCTTCGATTGGACCTATGAAAAAATTGAAGGCATTCTATTACGTTCTTGACTCGAAGTTACTGAAAGATCAAAATTGATTTTTTTTCTAACTATTTTTTAAGAATATATAAAAAACTATATAAATAAAATAAGAGTTAAGTTAAATAGAAAAGAAAAAAGTAAAAGACAATTTTCCATTTAATCGAATTAAAAATTGAATGCTGGAGTATTCAAAGACTTTCAGGAGTATGTATACAAGACACCTCTCGTCTCCTATGCAAGAGAGAATTGAATTTAATTAGATTCTCTCTCTGGCTATTCAAAAATTTGTAGACACTCCATTAGTAGGAGAAGGGCTATCGTATCAAGATTGATTAGTTCTTTTTCACTACTAGTGAAACCCTAGACACAAGTATTTACAGCATTTTAGAGAACCCCGAATGTTTATAATCAAGCAAATAAGTCCGTTACTTCTGGTGGAAAAAATTGTCAAGTTATATCATAAAAACAGGATGAGGTATTTCGATTGTTGATCAGGCGACACCCGGATTTGAACTGGGGAAAGGGGGATTTGCAGTCCCCCGCCTTACCGCTCGGCCATGCCGCCCAAACGATACAAAATATATGAAAAAATTTCCCCTTTGAATCCCATTTTCCTTAATCCCTTGTCTAAAAGACATCTTTTTTTGTTTGGATCCACCCCCCCTCCGGTTGATTGTATAGTATCTTAAAACACACAATATCTCAAAACTTTCCTTGTATTTTCTATTGAAAACCCACATTTTGTTTTTCAATCACAAAAATGAAGGAAAAATGAGTACAAATTTGAACCATTAACTTTTGACTTCATGAACGATTCTTGAATTTGAATCTAAAATTGCATTTCCCTAATGATATAAGTGATATAAGAAAATCAAAATACATAACTAAAAATTTTTTTTTCAATAAAAAAAGCCTTCTCAATTTCAATTATAACAGTATTTATGGGTATATGTAAACCCCATAACATAAATTACAGATATTCTATAAATCAGATATCTATATATGATGCCTATAGGTAAAGCTTATTTTAAGGAAATTTTCGTGCTTCAATTTTTTAAATTAATCATTCAATTAAATAGAAAAATTGAAATTTTGATAGAGCCTGGTAGGTACTTGTCCCGAATAAAGCTGTAATAAAAAAAAAGAAGGGAGGCCCGTAGTCTATATATAGTTATAATATAGTATATTTAAGATATCTAGTTATATCTGTGCATGTTTAATACAGCTTTTTGACACATTTCAATCATATTCTACGAATCCCATTAAATAAGTAAAAATATCTCCCTTCTCTGCGAATTCTTTTTTGAAGAATGGAATCCACGAAAAATTTAAATACTCAAAAATAAATTCTATATTTTTTCGGATTCTTATGTCTTTATCTTATTGAACAGATCAAATTCCGAATCCATTTCCGAATCCATTTATGATATCCAATTAGGAATATCATAATAATGGTAGAAATGGAATCACTTTTTGATATTCTATACAAAACTCCATAAGTTAAGTTGAATTTATCAATTCCAATTCTTTGCATTTGTATCTGTTGCAAATCAAATTCCAATTTGAATATCAAAATTCTCTTTATTCCTACGTATTTCATACATTCCATCTATTATATGGAGTGTGGTACAATTTCATGTGATTCAGTAAACAGAATCAAAATTCCATCATTGCTATATCGATCCATATGATTTGATGAAGAATGAGCAAATAATGTAATGGGATTTTATTTCTATAAACGGGAAATCCAAAAATGCTTGGAGGTGGGAATGAAGAAATGTCTACAATACCGGGATTGAATCAAATACAATTTGAAGGGTTTTGTAGGTTCATTGATCAGGGCTTAACAGAAGAATTTTATAAGTTTCCAAAAATTGAAGATACAGATCAAGAAATTGAATTTCAATTATTTGTGGAAACATATCAATTGGTAGAACCCTTGATAAAAGAAAGAGATTCCGTATATAAATCACTCACATATTCTTCTGAATTATATGTATCCGCGGGATTAATTTGGAAAACGAGTAGGGATATGCAAGAACAAACCCTTTTTATTGGAAACATTCCTCTAATGAATTCCCTGGGAACTTCTATAGTAAATGGAATATACAGAATTGTGATCAATCAAATATTACAAAGTCCCGGTATCTATTACCGATCAGAATTGGACCATAACGGAATTTCAGTCTATACGGGCACCATAATATCAGATTGGGGAGGAAGATTGGAATTAGAGATTGATAGAAAAGCAAGGATATGGGCTCGCGTGAGTAGGAAACAGAAAATATCTATTCTAGTTCTATCATCGGCTATGGGTTCGAATCTAAGAGAAATTCTAGAGAATGTTTGTTACCCTGAAATTTTCTTGTCTTTCCTGAATGA